CCATTATCATGCCCTTTTCGGATGAATCATATAGTTTTACGATTTCATCGACTAAAAAGGTTATCAAATGAATTGTAATTCTAATTGAAACGATCGAAAAAGAAATATGAGTTAATATATGCTCTAAGGTTGAAAATATCATAAAAATAAAATAGAAGGAGTCCTTTTTTTATAAAAAAAATCGGGAATTGAATTCATTATAAGATCTATTTACTTTTTAAAGAGATGACATGCCGCCACTCGGACTCGAACCGAGATGCTCTAGCACTGCTTCCTAAGAGCAGCGTGTCTACCAATTTCACCATAGCGGCTTGTCTTGAACTCATAATAGCCTATGAATAAGCAATCGTCTAGATTTAAGAATTCAATTGGGTGCAATATTTTTTAGGAAAGATTCAAATTGATGAATAAAAATTCTTTCAAATAGATATTTGAAGGTTCATTATTTGAATTTTTATTTAGGATCTTAGTTTTATTGTGTATTTTACACTCTCCTCGACTTGAACTCTATGTAAAACTAGATAGTCCTACTTTGAATTAAGTGATAGAACCCTCCAAAAAACATTTTTTGTTTTAATGAACTGTTTTTGATTTATTTGATTTCAAAAAAGTGAAACCAAAAAATCAATTTTTTTCAATGAAAAAAAAAGAACCTATTTTTGATCATTCAAAATTGACACATATTTATCCAGAATATCTTCACTAAGTGTTTTTACGTGGATTGATGGCGAGAGGTAATATGGGGTCTATATATAGGAATTTAGAAAAGTAAGAAAGTTGTACAAAAAAGAAAACCTTATATTACAAATAGGTTGAGGGGGAAAAAAGACTCCCCACCTTGGAAATGAGAAAATAGACTAAAAAGAAAATTGAGTATCTTGTGTTTTTTTGTCAACAAAAAGAAAGTATTCTTTTTTTTTTTTGAATTCGGTAAGGTAAACAGAAGAATTCTTATTCTACATATTCTAAGAGCGGAACGAATTCCATTTCCTATTGATTAACTCAATAGGAAATGGGTCAATTTTTGAGTCAAGCCGATTTAGATTATTCCAACGTGTTATGTTTTATTACTTATTTTATTTGTTTGTCGCACAAAAAAACTTTTAGAATTCCCGGTAGAAAGAGATTTCCCTAAGGAAATCGCTTTTAACGCTGCCCAATACCCCTTCCTTTTCCAAAAATTTTTACGAATACGCTTTTTTGATGCAGAAGTACGTTTTTTTGGAACTGCCATTTAAATAAAAATTAAGAGATTACTCATTGGTATAGCTGAATGTGAAAGACATCTATTGTTCAATAAAAAATCTAAAAGAATAGATAAGATGGGTGAAAGATATGCGAAAATCGCATAAAATATTACTAATTACTAAAAATAGAAAAAAAAAAAAAGAAGAATATTTTTAGTAACTTGTCAAACTCGGAAAAAATATGTCTAATTTGACTTGAATTTTTAAAATTCAAAGGAGACTGATAATTAATTTCTTTCTTTCATATGATTTGACCAATTGGAACTTCTTGATTTGAATATTAAAAGTATTTAGCAAAAACTCAGAAAGAATAAGTAAAAAGAAATAAAAATTCCAAAAATTCTATTTAAGTTAGTTTAAGTTAGTGCATATCTTCATTTTTTTTTGACTCCTTTCTAAAGTCCGGTGAATCGGAAACAATTAATATTAATTAAGAATTAAAAAACTTTTTTTATGGAACAGACATATCAATATGCGTGGATTATACCTTTCGTTCCACTTCCAGTTCCTATGTTAATAGGACTGGGACTTCTTCTTTTTCCGACAGCAACAAAAAATCTTCGTCGTATGTGGGCTTTTCCGAGTATTTTATTGTTAAGTATAGTCATGATTTTTTCAACAAATCTGTCTATTCAGCAAATAAATAGGAGTTCTATCTATCAATATGTATGGTCTTGGACCCTCGAAAATGATTTTTCTTTAGAATTTGGCTACTTGATCGATCCACTTACTTCTATTATGTTAATGTTAATCACTACTGTTGGAATTATGGTTATTATTTATAGTGATAATTATATGACTCACGATCAAGGATACTTGAGATTTTTTGCTTATATGAGTTTTTTCAGTACTTCCATGTTGGGATTAGTTACTAGTTCGAATTTGATACAAATTTATATTTTTTGGGAATTGGTTGGAATGTGTTCCTATCTATTAATAGGGTTTTGGTTCACACGACCTCCTGCGGCAAATGCTTGTCAAAAGGCGTTTGTAACTAATCGTGTAGGGGATTTTGGTTTATTATTAGGAATTTTAGGTTTTTATTGGATAACAGGTAGTTTTGAATTTCGGGATTTATTCGAAATATTGAATAACTTGATTCATAATAATGAAGTCAATTCTCTTTTTGTTACTTTGTGTGCTGCTCTATTATTTGCCGGTGCAGTTGCTAAATCTGCACAATTTCCCCTTCATGTATGGTTACCTGATGCTATGGAGGGACCCACTCCTATTTCGGCTCTTATACATGCTGC